TCATAGTTGTACCGTATTTTTTGTTTCATTACTTCTGGTGGAACAATTACAAACACTTTTTTATTGATCATGCATATCTATCCACTGACAAAAATGCAATTCTCGCCGTTCAATGTGCATTCCTGAATAATCTAATTAGTGCATTATTGAACGTTTACGTTTTACCAAGCGCAGCATTAGAGAGATTACTGCACGTTGAGATGTTTCAGTCCAGCAACAAGGTGTTATTTGTAACAAGTAGTTTTGTTGGCTGGATGCTCGGCCATATTTTATTCATTAAATTCGTCAAATTCTTAGTATTCTGGATACAAGAAAAAACTCCGATTCGAACCAAGAACTTTCTTTGGCGAGAATTGAGATTCCGTTTGTACCAATTGGGACATTTACTGGGTCGATTTTTTAGTATTGTCTTGTTTACCACCTGTGTTTACCAGTTAGGGAGAATGCCAGTCCCCTTTTTGACTAGAAAACAGATCCCAGCGAAAAAAGAAGAAACGGATCCAACTAAGCTACTAAAGAATAGTAGGAATTTGGAGCTAAAAGCAAAAGAGGCAGAAGAAAAAACAAAAGAGGAAGAAGAAAAGAATAGAAAAAATGAAGAAAAGAATAGAAAAAATGAAGAAAAGAATGGAAAAAATGACGATGACGATGACGATGACGAAGATAATGGAGAAAATGAAGAAAATCAAGGAAAAAATGAAGATAACGAAGGTAATGGAAAAAATGAAGATGAAATGACTATAAAAGTTCCTCGATGGAGATACAACTTCGAAAAGGACATAGTAGAATCAGACGGAGAACAAGAAATTCGTAAAAAAAGATCATACAACTTCGAAAAGGACATAGCAGCATTCGAAGCAGTAGAAGAAGAACTTTTGAAACAAAAGTGGTGGGCATACAACAAGTTAAGCAAGTTCACCAAGGACAGAGCAGCAGAATCAGAAGGATTAGAAGGAGAAGAAGAAAATAATGAAGAAGAGAAAAAAGAGAAAAAAGAAAAAAAAGAAGATTTGGAAAAACGTTTTCTCACTTCTCTTTTTGATTATCAACGAAGGAATCGTCCATTACGCTATATAAAAACTCAGTCTTTTGACAATGCTGTACGAAATGAAATGTCACAATATTTTTTTTATACATGCCCTAGTGATGGAAAAGAGAAAATCTCTTTTACATACCCGCCTAGTTTATATACTTTTTCCAAAATGATAGAGGAAAAGATGTCTTTGTATACGACAGAAAAAGTATTTGGCGAAAACAAAGATTTATATAATTCTTGGGTTTATACCAATGAACAAACAAAACACAACTTGAACAATGAATTGATAAATCGAATAAAAGCTATACAAAAACAAATGGGATGCCTTGTTCTAGATGTGCTAGAAAAAAGGATAAGATTATACAATGATGATGAGAATGAAGAAGCATACTTGCCTAAAGAGTATGATCCGTTTTTAAATGGTCCATATCGTGGAAATAGAAGGGAGGATTCCAGAAATACGGAGGACTCCATCACAGAGGATTCCAGAAATACGGAGGACTCCATCACGCAGGATTCCATAGAAACTATTTGGATAAACAGGATTCATAGTCTACTTGCTAATGATTCCAGAGAATTTGAAGATCAACAGAATCCGTTTGTTGATAAGGAAGCATTATCAACAGATATTGCCAATGATCGTGTAGCCTCAATACCCCCAACCGACGAATTCTCGGAAGAAGAAATTGACGAATTCTCGGAAGAAATTAGTAAAGAAGTTCCTCGATGGAGATACAAATTGACCGCGGATATAGAAGAACTAAAAAAAGGAAAGGAAGAAAAGAAAAAAGAAGAAGAAGAAGAAGAAAAATTGGCTGGAGAAGACATAGACAAAGCGGAAAAGCGGAAGAAGAAGAAGATGAAGAATAATCGTGAAATTCGTTCGATAAAAGCAAAACGCGTGATCATTTTTAATGATAGGATGAAGAAAGAGATTGAGCGTATTCGTAATAAGGCTAAGGGTAAGGATAAGGAGAAAGAGAAAGATCAAGCTAATGAGCCGGAGGAAGAAGAGCTGGCTTTCCTATGGTACCCACAACGACCGTACTTTGCTCGAGATCTAATCAAAGGATCCATGCGTGCTCAAAGACGTAAAACAGTTACTTGGAAAATGTTTCAAAGAAGTCCACATTCACCACTTTTTGCGGATCAAACTGCCAAACCTTTTTTCTTTTCTTTTGGTTTTGATTTCTCCAAAATGATGAATCGCCTTTTTAGAAACTGGGTGGGTAGAGAATCCAAAATTGGGAATTTGGATTCTGTGGACGAAGAAGCAAGAGATAGCCTGAAAAGACAAGCAGAAGAAGAACGTATACGAATATCAGAACTTTGGGATAAGATTTTCTATGCTCAACGAATAAGAGGGTTGGCGTTACTAACTCAGTCCTTTTTGAGAAAATCCATTAAATTACCTTTCTTGATAATAACTAAAAATATTGGACGTATGCTATTATTTCAATACCCCGAGTGGCATGAAGATTGGGGGGCCTTGAATAGGGAAATGCATGTTAAATGTACTTATAATGCTATTCCATTATCAGAAACCGAATTTCCAGAAGATTGGTTAACGGATGGTATTCAGATCAAAATTGTATTTCCTTTTCGTCTGAAACCTTGGCAAGGAGCTAAGCTAGGAGGCCAGCGTTGGAATAAAGAAGAGGAAGAGTTTGGTTTTTTAACAATTTGGGGAGAGGAAGCTGAAGTGCATTTTGGTCCTCCACGAAAGCTACCTTCTTTTTTTGAACCCATTTTTGATGAATTAACAAACAAATATTTGCGAGTTGCAAACGTTTTAAAAAGCAAAATAAAACCGTTTATAAGCACTTTCAATGAAAAAACAGAGGGTCTTCAAAAAGCAATGAGAAAAGAATTGGAAAAAAGAGACCTAATTGGGTTATCGGAATTAAATGAAAATGAGTTGAATGAAAAAAATGCCATAAGTAATCAAAATACGGAAGAATTTCTTATTCAAATGGAATCCGAGAATTGGACAAAGAATTTACTTCTAGAAATAGAAAAGGAAATCCAGGATCGTATTGATAGAAGAATCAAAACCAGGAATCAAATAGAACGGATTCAAAACGAGAAAAAAAAAGTAACTCAAGAGATAAATATTCTTAGTCCTAACAATACAAATTGGAATGAGAAAAAACCAAAATTATGGAAAAAGATTTTGCCAATATTCAAAAAAAGAAGTATCCGATTCATACGTAAATTACACTATTTTACAAAATCTTTCATTGAAAAACTGTACATGGATCTATTTCTATATATCATTAAGATCCTCAGGATCAATATAGAACTTTTAGTTGAATCTATAAACAAAAGAATTCAAAAATTCATTTACAGTAGGGAAAAAAGAAATCAAGAAGAAATTGATAGCCGTGAAAGAAACAAAAACATGATTCCGTTTAGTTTGACTATAAAAAACGGTTTTTCTAATAGTTTTTATAATACTAATTATTCTTATTCTCACTTATCTTCCTTGTCCCAAGCATATGTATTTTACAAAATAGCACAAACGCAATTTAGTAACAAATACCACTTGAGACCCGTGCTTCAATATCATGGAACCCGTCTTTTTCTTAAGGATCAAATCAAAAATTATTGTGAGACACAAGGAATATTTGATCCCAAAAGAAAGCAGAATCCAATGGAGAAGTCTATAATAAATGAATGGAAAAACTGGTTAAAGGGCCATTATCAATATAATGTATCTCATACTGAGTGGTCTAAATTAGTAGCGATATCGAAAGAGTGCAAAAAGAAAGTCAAGGAACGTTGTACAATTCAAAATAAGGACTCAAGAAAATTGGATTCATATAAAAAAGAGAAAAAATCATTAATCCCTTCCCTAATAAAAGAATATTCTCAAGTAGATTCTTTGATGAGTCAAAAAGCAAAATTTAAAAAAAATTGCAGATATGATCTTTTATTAGATAAATATCTATCACATACATATAGAAACTATGAAAAGAGAGGGGATTCCTATATTTATGGATCACCATTCAAAGTAAATAGAAATCAAGAAATTCTATCTAATTTGAATATAGAGAAACCTCAATCAGTTTATGTACGAATAGATGTAGATATTAGTGATTGTATAAAGAGATTGTCTAGGAGACTAGAAAATCCTCCCATTTTCGATTTTTTTATTAAACAAAAATATCAAAAAATCAATATTGATACCTGGAACAGTATGGTTTTGGATTTAGGTATTGGTAGGAATATGAATCAAAATACTAAGACTCAAATGAATATTGATCAAAACCTTGATAATAAAGAAGAAAAAAGAAAACTATCCGAAGCGAATCAAAAAAGACACTTTTTTGATTGGATGGGAATGAATCAAGAAAAGGTAGATTCTCTATATCCAAAATGCCCGTTATTCCCAGAATTTGGACTTAATGATACATATAATGCATATCAAAAGAAACCGTGGCCTATAACTAGACCAAGTGAATTACTTCTCGATTTTGATGAAAATCAAGATATTAGTCAAAATCAAAATATTAACGGAAATACAGAAAAGGATATTCATATATCATCTAAGAAAAAAGAAGATTTGGAATTAGAAAAAAAGAAGCAAGAAAAAAAACAAGAGTCCAGTCAAGTGGATTTTCTATTAGCCGTGCAAAAACAAAAGAAAAAAACAGATATTGAAGAAAATTCGAAAGATGCAAATTCGAAAGATATTAAAGAAAATTCGAAAGGATCGGACGAAAAAAGCAAGACGAGCGAGAAAGAAAGAGACCAAAAAGAGGCACTCCAGATCTTCCTGAAAAAGCATTTCCTTTTTCTTCCTTTTCAAATCAAATTGGCTGAGCGCTTATCTGAAAAAATGATGGATAATGTCAAGGTAGCCTGTGTTATGCTTAGACTACTGGATCTAAAGGAAATGGCTCGAAAAGCGATTCGAAAAGGAGAACTCAATGCTGACCTATTTGGAGATGAGGAAGAAGATATAAATCTGAACGAATTGCTAAAAGAAGGACTATTGTTCATCGAACCACTTCCTCGATTCCCAAAATGGGATGAAAAAAAGATTATGTATCAAATGATAGGTATTGCCTTGGTCAATAAGAGTCAATATCAAACTAATAATGAATCCATAAACAAAAAAGATGTTGATAAGAATGATTTTCAGAAATCAATTGCACAAGGATATAACATTCTAAATGAAAATCCAAATTCTTACGATTTTCTCGTTCCTGAACATCTTTTATCCACTAGACAGCGTAGAAAGTTGAGAATTCTAAATTGTTTGAATTCCCAGAATCAAAATGTTTTGAATGAGATTTTGGTATTTGGTAATGAAAACAACGTAAAGGGCCGTGGACAATTTAGGAATGAGGATAGTTATCCTCATATAAATACAAATAAATTAATCAAATTGTTTATTTGGCCCAATTTTCGATTAGAAGATTTAGCTTGTATGAATCGATATTGGTTTAATACCAATAATGGAAGTCGTTTTACTATGTCAAGGATACATATGTATCCACGATTCCCAATTAATTGATAATAGATGATATTGATTTCATATTATATCAAGCGGATCTCGAAATGGAATTCGGTTAGGTACAAATAAACCATTCTATTTCACAAAGAATTTCTTATGTTTTTTATCCAAATCCAATTCCAAATTGGATTTGGATAAAAAAGAAATCCCAGTTTTTGTGTGTACCTCATTAAAATTAGAGGTATTATTAGAGATATTATTAAGAGATAGTATTAAATATATATTTCCAATATATATTATTCAATTCATTATTATTAGATTTCTTATTCCTGATTATTATTCCTGATCGGTAAATTGAAATTACAAAATATATATAGTTATATATATAACTTTCTTATAACTTTCTTTATTTTATGATCAAAAATGCATTCATCTCAGCAATTCCACAAGAAGAAAAAGAAGAAAACAGGGGATCCGTCGAATTTCAAGTATTCCGTTTTACCAATAAAATACAGAGACTTACTTCACATCTAGAATTGCACAAAAAAGATTTTTGCTCTCAGAGGGGCCTTCGAATAATTCTGGGAAAACGCCAACGGTTGCTAGCGTATTTGGCAAAGACAAATGGAGTACGCTATAAAAAATTAATAAGTCAACTGGATATTCGAGAGCAAAAAACTCGTTAATTTCATTGAAAATAAATCAATTTATGAAATTTCGAAAAAAAAAAATTTTCGTAGTATTTTGATAAGTAATCAAAAATGACTATGAAATTCGAAATAGGAATTATTAGATTTTGTATTATTTTATGAACCTCGTTTTGAGAAATTCATAAAATAATGAATTGAATCGGGGAAAAACTATATGACTGTACCGACTACAAGAAAAGATCTCATGAAAGTCAATATGGGTCCTCACCACCCATCAATGCATGGTGTTCTTCGATTAATTCTTACTCTCGATGGTGAAGATGTTATTGACTGTGAACCCATATTGGGTTATTTACACAGGGGGATGGAAAAAATTGCGGAAAATCGAACAATTATCCAATATCTCCCTTATGTAACACGTTGGGATTATTTAGCTACTATGTTCACAGAGGCAATAACTGTAAATGCACCAGAACAATTGGGAAATATTCAAGTACCTCAAAGAGCCAGCTATATGAGAGTAATTATGCTAGAATTGAGTCGTATAGCTTCTCATCTGTTATGGCTTGGTCCTTTTATGGCAGATATCGGTGCCCAGACTCCCTTCTTTTACATTTTCAGAGAGAGAGAATTGATATATGATTTATTCGAAGCTGCTACAGGGATGCGAATGATGCATAATTATTTCCGTATCGGAGGAGTCGCTGCTGATCTACCTTATGGCTGGATAGATAAATGTTTCGATTTTTGTGATTATTTTTTAAAAGAAGTTACCGAATATCAAAAACTTATAACTCGCAATCCCATTTTTTTGGAACGGGTTGAAGGGATAGGTATTATTGATGGAGACGAAGCAATAAATTGGGGTTTATCAGGACCAATGTTACGAGCTTCGGGAATACAATGGGATCTTCGGAAAGTGGATGATTATGAGTCTTACAATGAATTCGATTGGGAAGTTCAATGGCAAAAAGAAGGGGATTCACTAGCTCGTTATTTAGTACGAATCAATGAAATGACGGAATCCATAAAAATTATTCAACAAGCTCTGGAAGGAATTCCTGGAGGACCCTATGAAAATTTAGAAGTACGACGTTTTGATAGAACAAAAAATTCGGAATGGAATGATTTTGAATATAGATTTATTAGTAAAAAACCCTCACCCAATTTGGAATTAACAAAACAAGAACTTTATGTGAGAGTAGAAGCCCCAAAGGGAGAATTAGGAATTTTTATGATAGGAGATCAGAGTGTTTTTCCTTGGAGATGGAAAATTCGTCCACCGGGTTTCATCAATTTGCAAATCCTTCCTCAGCTAGTTAAAAGAATGAAATTGGCTGATATCATGACAATACTAGGTAGTATAGATATCATTATGGGGGAGGTTGATCGCTAAAATGATAATTGACACCACGGAAGTACAAGCTATTAATTCTTTTTCTGGATCGGAACTCTTAAAAGAGGTCTACGAGCTCATATGGGTCCTTGTCCCTATTTTGATTCTGCTATTAGGAATTACTATAGGTGTACTAGTAATTGTTTGGTTAGAAAGAGAAATATCCGCAGGAATACAACAACGTATTGGGCCTGAATATGCTGGCCCATTAGGAATTCTTCAAGCGTTAGCAGATGGAACAAAATTACTTTTTAAGGAGGATATCCTGCCTTATAGAGGAAATATGCAATTATTCAGTGTTGGGCCAGCTATAGCAGTCATATCAACTTTAATAAGTTATTTAGTAATTCCTTTTGGATATCGTTTTGTTTTATCTGATCTCAGTATAGGTGTTTTTTTATGGATTGCTATTTCAAGTATTGCCCCTATTGGACTTCTTATGTCAGGGTATGGGTCTAATAATAAATATTCTTTCTTAGGTGGTTTACGAGCTGCTGCTCAATCCATAAGTTATGAAATACCATTAACTCTATGTGTGTTATCAATATCTCTACGTGTGATTCGTTATAAGATGGGCCTTTCCCTCTTTTCTTTGTTTCTAATATAGGAAAAGGATTCCATATATGGAATATCTCTTTTGATTTTTTTATTCATTATTCAGGTAAATAAGTTAAACCAGATAGTTATATGAGTGAAACAAAACAGCTTATCAATTTGCAGTAAGAAGATGAAATCTCATTCCCTATGTACAAGAGTAAAGTAGAAGCAAATAGAAACAGTGTAAACTGTTTATCCCAAGACTAAGATTGTTTTATTTAATGTCTGGAAGCGGGTGCAAAAGATCAAGTGAGTTGGGTTTATACTATTTTTTTATATGTATTACCATATCAAGATCAACCAAAAATGAGTGAGCGGGTAGAAACACCAAGATACACAAAAGATTAGTAATAAAGATAATGCCAAGTATTAAAAAAAGTCTTTTTACATAAACTGAATCATAATTAGTGCTTTAAGTTAGTAGAAATGATCAAGCAGTACTTATCCACGATTCCGATCTAGAGTATCCTCCTATTCACTGATTAAAGAAATGACTATCAAGAACGAATTAATCCCCCTTTTTTTTATTTTTATCCGAGCAGCCTCTTATCAGAACCAAGAATAGGAACAAAAGAAATAATGGAATGTAGAATGAATAAGAAAGGATCCTTATTTCTTTTTCTATCTATCTATATAGAGAGAGAAAGAATTCTTATTTCCATTTATGAAGGAGTCTCTAATTCTTTTTCGTAATCAAAAGATATGGGTCAAGTAAAATATCTATTGATAGAACAAGTATTTGATTTCATTGAAAGATCGATTTTTCGATTCTAAGGTAAGGGGGACGAGATAAATTCCGAAGCACTCTTTTTCTTTTTTATTCGAGCAGACAGAATTACACCGGTCTCATTTTGGACTCTTCGATCTATCTTTATTCTATCTATCCTTCAATATCCGTGGATGCCGAATTAATCGTAATATCGAAAGTAGTCTTTACATGGATTTGTGGCCATAGAGGAGCCGTATGAGGTGAGAATCTCATGTACGGTTTTGAAATAGCGATGGGACAGTAATGTTATCATCGACTATGATTATCTAATAGTTCAAGTACGGTTGATATAATTGAGGCACAGTCAAAATATGGTTTTTTTGGATGGAATCTGTGGCGACAACCTATCGGATTTCTAGTTTTTCTAATTTCTTCTTTAGCAGAATGCGAAAGATTACCTTTTGATTTACCAGAGGCAGAGGAAGAATTAGTAGCGGGTTATCAAACCGAGTACTCAGGTATCAAATATGGTTTATTTTATGTTGCTTCTTACCTAAATCTATTAGTTTCTTCATTATTTGTAACAGTTCTTTACCTAGGAGGGTGGAATTTCTCGATTCTACCTATTTTCTTTATTCCTGATATTTTTGGAATAAAAAATCTGAGTGGGATCTTTGGAATTCTAATCGGGATTCTTATTACGTTAGTTAAAGCTTATTTGTTCCTATTTATTCCTATTACAACAAGATGGACTTTACCAAGAATGAGAATGGACCAATTATTAAATCTTGGATGGAAATTTCTTTTACCTATTTCTTTGGGTAATTTATTATTGACAACCTCTTCTCAACTTGTTTCACTATAAATAAGAAAATAATGACATTCCAAATTTTCTTAAACAAGAGAAAGAAACATCAACTTATTGATTTCATAGATATTTACGATATGCTCCCTATGGTAACTGGATTCATGAATTATGGTCAACAAACAGTACGGGCCGCAAGGTACATTGGTCAAGGTTTCATGATCACCTTATCCCACACAAATCGTTTACCTGTAACTATTCAATATCCGTATGAAAAATTAATAACATCGGAGCGTTTCCGCGGCCGAATTCATTTTGAATTTGATAAATGTATTGCTTGTGAAGTATGTGTTCGTGTATGTCCTATAGATCTACCAGTTCTTGATTGGAGATTAAAAACGGATATTAAAAAGAAACAATTGCTTAATTATAGTATTGATTTTGGAGTATGTATATTTTGTGGTAACTGTGTGGAGTATTGCCCAACAAACTGTTTATCAATGACTGAAGAGTATGAACTTTCCACTTATGATCGTCACGAATTGAATTATAATCAAATTGCTTTGGGCCGATTACCAATGTCAGTAATTGGGGATTCCACAATTCAAGCAATTAGGAATTCAACTCAAATCAAAATAGACAAAGATAAATCTTTCAATTCAAAAACAATTACTAATTATTCAATTTAATATAATAGAAAATCAAACTTTTTTTTTCATTTGAATTTTGATTAATCATAACTATTGATTGTTCCTAATTACTCTTTAATTTCCATTTTCTCAATTGAAATTTCGAATTGAGATAATAATCTACTTTTTTATTTAGTCACTCCTTGATTTGGCCATTTCCATTTAAGATGGATATGGTATTTAAGATAGATAGGTTAAGATATCCTATTAATTAAGGATATTATTTTCCTATTTAATAATAATTAGGAAATGCTCCGCTATTCATATCACATATCAAATAAGGATTATTATCAAATTCTTATTATATAACATAGTATTAGAAATTAGACACAAAAATACAAACAAAATCGAAAAAGAGTCTTATTATCGAAAAAGAGTCTTATTATTATATACAAGAAAAAAATGAGGGAATTCCTCTTTTCCTGGGCTTATTTAATAAGATCATGAAATATTTTGACTTATCTATTTCTCACTTTATACATAATGGGTTTAACTGGAACAATACATGATATCCTTGTAGTATTTCTGGGATTAGTTGTTATATTAGGAGGTATAGGAGTTCTTTTATTTCCCAATCCCATTTTTTCTGCCTTTTCTTTGGGATTGGTTCTTGTTTGTATATCCTTATTATATATTTTATCGAACTCCTATTTTGTAGCTGCTGCGCAGCTCCTTATTTATGTGGGAGCTATAAATGTTTTAATCATATTTGCTGTGATGTTCACAAATAGTTCTGAATATTATAATGATTTGAATCCTTGGACTGTTGGAAATGGCCTTACTTCGCTAATTTGTACAAGTATTTTTTTTTCGCTAATTACTACTATCCTAGAGACATCATGGTATGGGATTATTTGGACTACAAGATCAAACCAAATTATAGAGCAGGACCTGATAAGTAATGTTCAACAAATTGGGATTCATTTATCAACGGATTTTTTTCTTCCATTTGAACTAATTTCTATAATTCTTTTAGTTGCTTTGATAGGTGCAATTAGTATGGCTCGTCAATAAAATACTAAGTACAATTTCTTAGAATTAGGAATTCAAAATAATGTCTTGTTTTATTTTATTATATGTTATTATTATAACATAGCACTCTTTTTTTCATATACATTATTTATATATATATTATAAGATATTTAAGTAGAAATACGAATTGAGAAAAAAAAAAAGAAAGAAAATAGTATAAGGTAAACAAAGTTCTTAATTTTTTTTTGTTCTATCATTTTTTTAATCAAATGGTTTGAATAAATGTTCATTCATATTGATTGAAATGAATCGAGATTGATGAGGGGTTAGTCAATGACGTTTGAGCATGTACTTTTTTTGAGTGCTTATTTATTTTCTATCGGTATCTATGGATTGATCACAAGTCGAAACATGGTTAGAGCGCTTATGTGTCTTGAACTTATACTCAATTCGGTTAATATCAATCTCGTAACATTTTCTGATTTATTCGATAGTCGTCAATTAAAAGGAGATATTTTCTCCATTTTTGTTATAGGCATTGCCGCTGCTGAAGCAGCGATTGGACTAGCTATAGTTTCGTCAATTCATCGTAACAGAAAATCAACCCGTATCAATCAATCAAATTTGTTGAATAAATAGTCGTAATCATATAATCATATAGAATTCAAAATGGATTATTTTCATGTATAATAATGCTTTATTATTACTATTTTGAATTATTTCTAATAGTAATCTAATAGTAATCGAAATTGATATTAATAATGAATATTTTCATTCGAAATTGAAATATTTACTAATTTGAGTTCAATTAGCATGTACAATTTGTATTACCATCTTGTTGAAATAAACAATTCAAGTTTATTGGCCCTTTCTCGTAAACATATCCAGAAATGGATTTCTTCTAAAAAATTCTGGTAAACCACTGATTTGTCTGGTATCTATAATATGGAATTCATTTACTACTTATTTACCAGATCAAAATATTTTATTTCCAAAAGGGAAATTTATAGATAGAATGGCACATTCAGTAAAGATTTATGATACATGTATAGGTTGTACTCAATGTGTACGAGCCTGCCCCACAGATGTGTTGGAAATGATACCTTGGGATGGATGTAAAGCTAAACAAATTGCTTCCGCACCAAGAACCGAGGACTGTGTAGGTTGTAAAAGGTGTGAATCCGCCTGCCCAACGGATTTTTTGAGTGTTCGTGTTTATTTATGGCATGAAACAACTCGTAGTATGGGTCTAGCTTATTGATACGTTACAAAAAATTCCACTTGAATCATTTGATTTGATTCCTACTTTTTCACCGACAAAAATCCGTACTCCGAATCAAATATTTTCTCGAGTACGGATTTTTTATGGTCAAAGTATATCTTGTTTTTACCACGAGCTATTTTCCTTGGTTAACAATAATTGTCGTTTTTCCGATATTTGCGGGTTCCTTCATTTTTTTTCTCCCACATAGGGGAAATAAGGTAATTAGGTGGTATACTATATGTATATGCCTATTAGAACTCCTTCTAATGACTTATCTATTCTGTTACCATTTCCAAATGGACGACCCTTTAATACAACTCGAGGAAGATTATAACTGGATAACTCTTTTTGATTTTCACTGGAGACTCGGAATCGATGGGCTTTCCATAGGACCTATTTTACTGACAGGATTTATTACTACTTTAGCAACTTTAGCGGCTTGGCCAGTTACTCGGGATTCGCGATTGTTTTATTTTCTAATGTTAGCAATGTACAGTGGTCAAATAGGGTTATTTTCTTCTCGAGATCTATTCCTTTTTTTCATGATGTGGGAATTAGAATTAATTCCTGTTTACTTACTTTTATCCATGTGGGGGGGTAAAAAGCGTTTGTACTCAGCTACAAAGTTTATTTTATACACTGCAGGGGGTTCCATTTTTCTATTAATGGGGGTTTTAGGTATCGGTTTATATGGTTCGGGTGGGCCAACATTGAATTTTGAAGCATTAGCTAATCAATCATATCCCGTGGCCTTGGAAATTCTATTCTATTTTGGTTTTCTTATTGCTTATGCTGTCAAATCACCGATTATACCCCTACATACATGGTTACCAGATACCCACGGAGAGGCACATTACAGTACATGTATGCTTTTGGCTGGAATCTTATTAAAAATGGGAGCATATGGGTTGATTCGTATCAATATGGAATTTTTACCCCACGCTCATTCGATATTTTCTCCATGGTTGGTAATAGTGGGAACGGTACAAATCATTTATGCAGCTTCAACCTCTTTTGGTCAACGTAATTTAAAAAGGAGAATAGCCTACTCTTCCGTATCTCATATGGGTTTTCTAATTATAGGAATTGGTTCCATAACAAACACAGGGCTCAACGGAGCCCTTTTACAATTATTGTCTCATGGATTTATTGGCGCCGCCCTTTTTTTCTTAGGGGGTACAAGCTGTGATAGAATACATCTTGTTTATCTTGACGAAATGGGGGGGATATCTACCCCAATGCCAAAATTCTTTACCCTGTTCAGTAGTTTTTCCATGGCTTCTCTTGCACTGCCGGGAATGAGTGGTTTTGTTGCGGAATCCGTAGTATTCCTTGGAATAATTACCAGTCCAAAATATCTTTTAATGCCAAAAATACTAATTCCTTTTGTAATGGCAATTGGAATGATATTAACTCCTATTTATTTATTATCTATGTTACGTCAGATGTTCTATGGATACAAGTTATTTAATGTTCCAAAGTCTTTTTTTGTGGATTCTGGACCACGAGAACTATTTGTTTCAATCTGTATCTTACTTCCCGTAATAGCAATCGGTATTTATCCGGATTTTGTTTTCTCACTATCAGTTGATAAGGTACAAGCTATTCTATCTAATTATTTTTATAGATAATCTTAATGAATTGAGTTTCAATTCAAGTAAAAAATCAAAAAATTCTATGATTTGTCATTTTGAAAATAGTTCGTTGGGCAATGAGAAATAAAGTCAAGTAAATGAAAATATGGATTTCGAGTTTTTGATAATCATTTAACCCCATTTATTTTAGCGAGCGATGAAAGGGGGTTAAATGATTATCAAAAACTCACGCAAATTTTCCTTATAGGTGAGAGTGAGGTAGAGGGATTCTCTGAGATATTCTTTAAGCGGTTTATTCAATTAGATGGGAGTACAAATGAACCATAGCTATGTAGACCTATTCCTAATAGATTGATACCAAAGTAGCATATCCAAATTATAAGAAATCCTAGAGAAGCCACAATTGCTGAATTCATACCTTGCAAATTCTGGTTTGTTCTAGTATGTAAATAAATAGCGTATATGGTCCAAGTAATAAAAGCCCAAATTTCTTTAGGGTCCCAATTCCAATAAGATCCCCATGCTTCATTAGCCCATACTGCTCCAGAAAGAATTCCTATGGTTAAAAAGGTAAATCCTAGACTAATGACACGATAACTCCAATAATCCAATGTTTTAGTCAATTGAGATTTATAATAGTTTTTAAATGAAAGAAAATCCGTACTTTGTAAAATATTGTTTTTCTCATTCACGTTAATTTCGTCAAAGAAAACGGAGCTAATTAAGAAATTCTTGCCCTTAGAAAAAAAATTGATGTTTTTTCTAAATGTAATAACTAAAAGAGCGATTGAAAATAAGGATCCAAATAAAAGAGCTGCGTAGCTCAACAACATCATACTTACATGCATCATCAACCACTGGGATTGCAAAGCAGGTACTAATATTGCCGATTGATGTATTCCAGTTGAAAGACTAAAAGTGGCGAAGCCCTGAGTAAAAATAGCACTCGGCGCGCTTATTGTGCTTAAATAATTTTGCTTTTCATGATTTCGAAAATAAAGAATCATATGAATAATGAAGAAACTCCACGAAAGGAACATTAATGATTCATATAAATTACTTAATGGGAAATGTCCCGAATAAATCCAACGAATAACTAATAATCCTGTTATAGAGAAAAAAGTAGCTATCATCCCCTTTTGTGACCAATTCCATAGTCCTTCAATTTCATGAAGGAATAAGGTCATCAAATGAATGATAATAACAATTGAAATAATCGAGGAAGATATATGAGTTAATAGATGCTCTAAAGTTAAAAATATCATATAAAAAAGATAATACAATTAAAGAATAAAAATAAGGAATTGATTATTGAATACATTATAGAATTTCTTCCCTTCCTTTTCGATTTTTATATTCTAGAATGATGCCGCCACTCGGACTCGAACCGAGATGCTCTAGCACTGCTTCCTAAGAGCAGCGTGTCTACCATTTCACCATGGCGGCTTGCTTGAAATAATAATAGCTCGTACATCTTGAATTGTCGAGATTTAAGCATTCAATGGAAGATGGTTTAGGAAATAGTCAAATATTTTCAATGAAAAAAAAAAGAAATCAATAGAATTTACCGAAGTATTTTTTTATAGCTTGGCGTTATTAAATTGTATTAATCCTTGGATTCCTTATTCTTGACATAATTTATGGTACAATTTTTTTATGAAATCCATTGTATATTGGTTTCCATTTATATATGGAAAACCAAATATAGAAAGAGGAGAGGGTCTTAACTTTATATTGGAATTTGGCTGTACTTTTCACAAAAATTATTAAAAAAAAAAAAAAAAGAATATCGAATTTTTAATAAAAATTGTGAAAAGTATAGAAAAAACACACGTATTACAAATTCTTATTCCATATATTAGAAGATATTACAAGAACCCGTTTTCATTTATTTTATATTGAATTGAAAAATGGAAAACATTAATTTTAGTTAATGTGAATCATTTAATTCATTTTTGATAGTCATATTAATTAAGCTAGGCCCAAGAAACTAAGCCGAAGACTTTATTATTTATTTGTTTGTTGGACAAAAAAACTTTTGGAATTTCCCGTCGAAACTGATTTAGCTAGCGAAAAAGCTTTAACTGCGGCAAAATATCCTTTTTTCTTCCAGATATTTTTACGAATCCGTTTTTTTGACATAGAAGTACGTTTTTTTGGAACCGCCATAGAAAGGGATTATTCATTTTTATTGTTGTATGTGAAAGACATCTATTTACGGATTGCTCTTTTTATTCATTATCTATACTTATTTCATAGATAATGGGATCCTTTTTCCTATTTTTCATAAGATAGAAATCGGAATAAACATAAATCAAATCGTTTTTTGAGAATGATCATATTATCTATAATAGACTATGTAATGGTATACTGGTAATGGAATAATAGGAATTTTGAAGAAAATTTTGACTAGCTAAAAAAACTCTCTACGAATTCTTTATACTTTTTTTTTGTTTTTTGCATTTCTATCCCTAGATTGAATCAAAAATTGTTCGTACTGATTAATATCTTTCTAATCTCACTCGAATCTATATTTATAGGGATGATCCACTACCATAAAACAAATTCATTGTTCTTTATGAAATAAGAATGAAATATGAAATAAGAATCAAATGAGAAAGATTCCATTTGAAACTCATATCTCATTTTACTAAATATTGTAAATCAAATTTGATTTCACAAATGAAATCAAAAAGATTAAGAACCCCCGTATCATTTAAATAATGATATCTTTTTAAACAATTATATCTTATCTAATTTCAGAATTTAATAGAATTTTTGAAATTCTATATTGTAACAAAAATATTGTAATAAAAAAATGAATCTAATTTTTCCTATTAATTAATCAAATTCCGAATGTTTGCCCCATAAATGAATTCAATTTCATTTAAGATTAGTAATTAACCTCTTAAACAAAATAAGAATCATCTTAGTAATGTATTATTGCGAAGTAAGAGAAAGGATATCATAAGATTTACAATAAATCTAAGTTTTCGCTATTTGGTTGAATCCGATTATTAATAGATACCGCACCTATACATATTCGAACCAAGTATTCTTTTTTGTATAACTATTTTTTTACTATACTATATTGTTAGAAATCATTAGAATAATCCAATCATAAAAAATAGCATATTCCCTCTATTAATAAGAATTTTTCTTTAGTTAATAACTAATTAATAATCCAGTCATTTGGTCATATTCTTTGACCGACCAAATTGGAACTTTGTAAATTTTTGAAAATATGAGAAAAGTTGAATAATTAAGAATAAAAATAGTTGCGTTTTTTCATATCTTTTTTTATTGATTTCTTTTATCTTTGTTCCTTACAAAAGATATGAGAATTAGTTAATCGGAGATAATAACAATTCATAAGAATAAAAAAATCAAAAAATTTGTTTTATTATGGAACATACATATCAATATGCGTGGATAATACCTTTACTTCCACTTCCTGTTACTATATTAATAGGATTTGGACTCCTGCTTGTTCCAACAGCAACAAAAAATATTCGTCGTATATGGGCCCTCTCTAGTGTTTTATTCCTAAGTATAGCTTTCGCTTTTTCCGTCAATTTATCTATTCAGCAAATAAATGGAAGTTTGATTTCTCAATATCTATGGTCTTGGACTATCAATAATGATTTTTCATTCGAGTTCGGATACTTAATCGATCCACTTACTTCCATTATGCTAATATTAATAACTACTGTTGGACTCATGGTTCTTATTTATAGTGACAATTATATGTCTCACGATCAGGGATATTTAAGATTTTTTTCTTATCTGAGTTTTTTCAACGCTTCCATGCTGGGATTAGTTATTAGTTCAAATTTGATACAAATTTATATTTTTTGGGAACTGGTAGGAATGTGTTCCTATTTGTTAATAGGGTTTTGGTTTACACGACCAATTGCAGCAAATGCTTGTCAAAAAGCTTTTATAACTAATCGTGTAGGCGATTTTGGATTATTATTAGGAATCCTAGGTTTTTATTGGATGACAGGCAGTTTCGAATTTCGGGATTTGTTCGAAACATTTACTAAGTTGATCCATAATAATGGGGACAATTCTTTATTTGCTACTCTATGTGCTTTCCTATTATTCCTTGGTGCAGTTGCTAAATCCGCTCAATTCCCCCTTCATGTATGGTTACCAGATGCCATGGAAGGACCTACTCCTATTTCAGCTCTTATACATGCTGCTACTATGGTAGCAGCGGGCATTTTTCTTGTAGCTCGGCTTCTTCCACTTTTCACAGTTATACCTTACATAATGAATTTTATTTCTTTTCTCGGTGTAATAACACTACTATTAGGAGCTACTTTGGCCCTTGCCCAAAGAGATATTAAAAGAGGTTTAGCCTATTCTACAATGTCTCAATTGGGTTATATTATGTTAGCTCTGGGTATCGGTTCTTATCGAGCAGCTTTATTTCATTTGATCACTCATGCCTATACGAAAGCATTATTGTTTTTGGGGTCCGGATCCATTATTCATTCAATGGAACCCGTTCTTGGGTATTCACCAGATAAAAGCCAGAATATGGCTCTTATGGGTGGGTTAAGAAAATATGTTCCAGTTACAAAAACTACCTTTTTATTAGGTACACTTTCTCTTTGTGGTATTCCACCTCTTGCTTGTTTTTGGTCAAAAGATGAAATTCTTAAGGATAGTTCGTTGTATTCACCAATTTTCACAATAATAGCATTTTTCACAGCGGGCTTAACTGCATTTTATATGTTTCGAATGTATTTACTTACTTTTGAGGGATATTTCCATGTTCATTTCAAAAATTCTAGTGGAATTCCAAATAGTTCCCTATATTCAATATCTTTGTGGGGAAAAGAAGCACCAAAATTAATTCAAAAGAATTTACTTTTATCAACAATAAATAATAATGAAGGGGTTTCTTTCTTTTCAAGAAATAGATATAAACAGGATGACCGTGTAATAAGTAAGATCCGACATTTTAGTACTAATTTTGGAAAAAAACATACTTCGATCTACCCTCATGAATCCGATAATACTATGTTATTTCCAATGCTTGTCTTGGTGTTATTTACTTTGTTCATTGGATTTATTGGAATTCCTTTTGACCAAAGAATAATTGATTCTGATTTACTATCAAAATGGTTAACTCCATCGGGAAGCTTTTTTCATACAAATTCCCATTCTTCTGTGGATTGGTATGAATTTCTAACAAATGCAATTTATTCGGTAAGTATAGCTTTTTTCGGAATATCTATAGCATCCATTTTTTATGGATCCATTTATTCATCTTTCAAAAGTTTTCGCTTAATCAACTCTTTTGGAAAGATGGGTTCTAAGAGAATTCTATTGGATCCAATAATTAATGTGATATATAATTGGTCATATAATCGAGGTTATATAGATTTGTTTTATACAAGAATCTTTACCAGAAGTATAAGAGGGTTATCCCAATTAACTTCTTTTTTTGATAAATGTATAATTGATGGAATTATAAACGGTACTGGTATTGCAAGTTTTTTTATAGGGGAGGGGCTAAAATATATTGGCGGTGGGCGAATCTCATCCTATCTCTTTTTCTATTTATTTTATTATCTATCGATTTTTTTACTAATTCATTTTTTGAGTCTATAAGACTTGATGAGCCTATTAAGAATATCGTTTTTGTTATTTTCTCATGAGAATCGAAATTCTATCTTAAAAAAAAAAGGGTTTGTTAATTAAAAACGAAAAGTCTATTATCAAAATACTACGAAAATTTTTTTTTTTCGAAATTTCATAAATTGATTTATTTTCAATGAAATTAACGAGTTTTTTGCTCTCGAATATCCAGTTGACTTATTAATTTTTTATAGCGTACTCCATTTGTCTTTGCCAAATACGCTAGCAACCGTTGGCGTTTTCCCAGAATTATTCGAAGGCCCCTCTGAGAGCAAAAATCTTTTTTGTGCAATTCTAGATGTGAAGTAAGTCTCTGTATTTTATTGGTAAAACGGAATACTTGAAATTCGACGGATCCCCTGTTTTCTTCTTTTTCTTCTTGTGGAATTGCTGAGATGAATGCATTTTTGATCATAAAATAAAGAAAGTTATAAGAAAGTTATATATATAACTATATATATTTTGTAATTTCAATTTACCGATCAGGAATAATAATCAGGAATAAGAAATCTAATAATAATGAATTGAATAATATATATTGGAAATATATATTTAATACTATCTCTTAATAATATCTCTAATAATACCTCTAATTTTAATGAGGTACACACAAAAACTGGGATTTCTTTTTTATCCAAATCCAATTTGGAATTGGATTTGGATAAAAAACATAAGAAATTCTTTGTGAAATAGAATGGTTTATTTGTACCTAACCGAATTCCATTTCGAGATCCGCTTGATATAATATGAAATCAATATCATCTATTATCAATTAATTGGGAATCGTGGATACATATGTATCCTTGACATAGTAAAACGACTTCCATTATTGGTATTAAACCAATATCGATTCATACAAGCTAAATCTTCTAATCGAAAATTGGGCCAAATAAACAATTTGATTAATTTATTTGTATTTATATGAGGATAACTATCCTCATTCCTAAATTGTCCACGGCCCTTTACGTTGTTTTCATTACCAAATACCAAAATCTCATTCAAAACATTTTGATTCTGGGAATTCAAACAATTTAGAATTCTCAACTTTCTACGCTGTCTAGTGGATAAAAGATGTTCAGGAACGAGAAAATCGTAAGAATTTGGATTTTCATTTAGAATGTTATATCCTTGTGCAATTGATTTCTGAAAATCATTCTTATCAACATCTTTTTTGTTTATGGATTCATTATTAGTTTGATATTGACTCTTATTGACCAAGGCAATACCTATCATTTGATACATAATCTTTTTTTCATCCCATTTTGGGAATCGAGGAAGTGGTTCGATGAACAATAGTCCTTCTTTTAGCAATTCGTTCAGATTTATATCTTCTTCCTCATCTCCAAATAGGTCAGCATTGAGTTCTCCTTTTCGAATCGCTTTTCGAGCCATTTCCTTTAGATCCAGTAGTCTAAGCATAACACAGGCTACCTTGACATTATCCATCATTTTTTCAGATAAGCGCTCAGCCAATTTGATTTGAAAAGGAAGAAAAAGGAAATGCTTTTTCAGGAAGATCTGGAGTGCCTCTTTTTGGTCTCTTTCTTTCTCGCTCGTCTTGCTTTTTTCGTCCGATCCTTTCGAATTTTCTTTAATATCTTTCGAATTTGCATCTTTCGAATTTTCTTCAATATCTGTTTTTTTCTTTTGTTTTTGCACGGCTAATAGAAAATCCACTTGACTGGACTCTTGTTTTTTTTCTTGCTTCTTTTTTTCTAATTCCAAATCTTCTTTTTTCTTAGATGATATATGAATATCCTTTTCTGTATTTCCGTTAATATTTTGATTTTGACTAATATCTTGATTTTCATCAAAATCGAGAAGTAATTCACTTGGTCTAGTTATAGGCCACGGTTTCTTTTGATATGCATTATATGTATCATTAAGTCCAAATTCTGGGAATAACGGGCATTTTGGATATAGAGAATCTACCTTTTCTTGATTCATTCCCATCCAATCAAAAAAGTGTCTTTTTTGATTCGCTTCGGATAGTTTTCTTTTTTCTTCTTTATTATCAAGGTTTTGATCAATATTCATTTGAGTCTTAGTATTTTGATTCATATTCCTACCAATACCTAAATCCAAAACCATACTGTTCCAGGTATCAATATTGATTTTTTGATATTTTTGTTTAATAAAAAAATCGAAAATGGGAGGATTTTCTAGTCTCCTAGACAATCTCTTTATACAATCACTAATATCTACATCTATTCGTACATAAACTGATTGAGGTTTCTCTATATTCAAATTAGATAGAATTTCTTGATTTCTATTTACTTTGAATGGTGATCCATAAATATAGGAATCCCCTCTCTTTTCATAGTTTCTATATGTATGTGATAGATATTTATCTAATAAAAGATCATATCTGCAATTTTTTTTAAATTTTGCTTTTTGACTCATCAAAGAATCTACTTGAGAATATTCTTTTATTAGGGAAGGGATTAATGATTTTTTCTCTTTTTTATATGAATCCAATTTTCTTGAGTCCTTATTTTGAATTGTACAACGTTCCTTGACTTTCTTTTTGCACTCTTTCGATATCGCTACTAATTTAGACCACTCAGTATGAGATACATTATATTGATAATGGCCCTTTAACCAGTTTTTCCATTCATTTATTATAGACTTCTCCATTGGATTCTGCTTTCTTTTGGGATCAAATATTCCTTGTGTCTCACAATAATTTTTGATTTGATCCTTAAGAAAAAGACGGGTTCCATGATATTGAAGCACGGGTCTCAAGTGGTATTTGTTACTAAATTGCGTTTGTGCTATTTTGTAAAATACATATGCTTGGGACAAGGAAGATAAGTGAGAATAAGAATAATTAGTATTATAAAAACTATTAGAAAAACCGTTTTTTATAGTCAAACTAAACGGAATCATGTTTTTGTTTCTTTCACGGCTATCAATTTCTTCTTGATTTCTTTTTTCCCTACTGTAAATGAATTTTTGAATTCTTTTGTTTATAGATTCAACTAAAAGTTCTATATTGATCCTGAGGATCTTAATGATATATAGAAATAGATCCATGTACAGTTTTTCAATGAAAGATTTTGTAAAATAGTGTAATTTACGTATGAATCGGATACTTCTTTTTTTGAATATTGGCAAAATCTTTTTCCATAATTTTGGTTTTTTCTCATTCCAATTTGTATTGTTAGGACTAAGAATATTTATCTCTTGAGTTACTTTTTTTTTCTCGTTTTGAATCCGTTCTATTTGATTCCTGGTTTTGATTCTTCTATCAATACGATCCTGGATTTCCTTTTCTATTTCTAGAAGTAAATTCTTTGTCCAATTCTCGGATTCCATTTGAATAAGAAATTCTTCCGTATTTTGATTACTTATGGCATTTTTTTCATTCAACTCATTTTCATTTAATTCCGATAACCCAATTAGGTCTCTTTTTTCCAATTCTTTTCTCATTGCTTTTTGAAGACCCTCTGTTTTTTCATTGAAAGTGCTTATAAACGGTTTTATTTTGCTTTTTAAAACGTTTGCAACTCGCAAATATTTGTTTGTTAATTCATCAAAAATGGGTTCAAAAAAAGAAGGTAGCTTTCGTGGAGGACCAAAATGCACTTCAGCTTCCTCTCCCCAAATTGTTAAAAAACCAAACTCTTCCTCTTCTTTATTCCAACGCTGGCCTCCTAGCTTAGCTCCTTGCCAAGGTTTCAGACGAAAAGGAAATACAATTTTGATCTGAATACCATCCGTTAACCAATCTTCTGGAAATTCGGTTTCTGATAATGGAATAGCATTATAAGTACATTTAACATGCATTTCCCTATTCAAGGCCCCCCAATCTTCATGCCACTCGGGGTATTGAAATAATAGCATACGTCCAATATTTTTAGTTATTATCAAGAAAGGTAATTTAATGGATTTTCTCAAAAAGGACTGAGTTAGTAACGCCAACCCTCTTATTCGTTGAGCATAGAAAATCTTATCCCAAAGTTCTGATATTCGTATACGTTCTTCTTCTGCTTGTCTTTTCAGGCTATCTCTTGCTTCTTCGTCCACAGAATCCAAATTCCCAATTTTGGATTCTCTACCCACCCAGTTTCTAAAAAGGCGATTCATCATTTTGGAGAAATCAAAACCAAAAGAAAAGAAAAAAGGTTTGGCAGTTTGATCCGCAAAAAGTGGTGAATGTGGACTTCTTTGAAACATTTTCCAAGTAACTGTTTTACGTCTTTGAGCACGCATGGATCCTTTGATTAGATCTCGAGCAAAGTACGGTCGTTGTGGGTACCATAGGAAAGCCAGCTCTTCTTCCTCCGGCTCATTAGCTTGATCTTTCTCTTTCTCCTTATCCTTACCCTTAGCCTTATTACGAATACGCTCAATCTCTTTCTTCATCCTATCATTAAAAATGATCACGCGTTTTGCTTTTATCGAACGAATTTCACGATTATTCTTCATCTTCTTCTTCTTCCGCTTTTCCGCTTTGTCTATGTCTTCTCCAGCCAATTTTTCTTCTTCTTCTTCTTCTTTTTTCTTTTCTTCCTTTCCTTTTTTTAGTTCTTCTATATCCGCGGTCAATTTGTATCTCCATCGAGGAACTTCTTTACTAATTTCTTCCGAGAATTCGTCAATTTCTTCTTCCGAGAATTCGTCGGTTGGGGGTATTGAGGCTACACGATCATTGGCAATATCTGTTGATAATGCTTCCTTATCAACAAACGGATTCTGTTGATCTTCAAATTCTCTGGAATCATTAGCAAGTAGACTATGAATCCTGTTTATCCAAATAGTTTCTATGGAATCCTGCGTGATGGAGTCCTCCGTATTTCTGGAATCCTCTGTGATGGAGTCCTCCGTATTTCTGGAATCCTCCCTTCTATTTCCACGATATGGACCATTTAAAAACGGATCATACTCTTTAGGCAAGTATGCTTCTTCATTCTCATCATCATTGTATAATCTTATCCTTTTTTCTAGCACATCTAGAACAAGGCATCCCATTTGTTTTTGTATAGCTTTTATTCGATTTATCAATTCATTGTTCAAGTTGTGTTTTGTTTGTTCATTGGTATAAACCCAAGAATTATATAAATCTTTGTTTTCGCCAAATACTTTTTCTGTCGTATACAAAGACATCTTTTCCTCTATCATTTTGGAAAAAGTATATAAACTAGGCGGGTATGTAAAAGAGATTTTCTCT